GCGGATATTTCTCTTTCTAACCACACAATTACTAGTACACCTATGGTGATTCCCAATACAAGAGTCAAAATAGGGATAAGCATCCATATGATCCCATAGACCTCTTTTAAGGATTCTAATCTGGAAAAAGAATTGATATCTTGTACTTCTGTTGTATCCATTATCATTTCAACGATCAACTTCTCCCATAATGATATCTATACTACCCAGTATCGTCATAATATCAGCCAATTTCATTTTTTTAACTAACTGAGGAAGAATTTGCAAATTGATAAAACCCGGCGGGCGAATTTTCCATCTCCAAGGAAAAACACTTTGATCTCCTATCAGAAAAATTCCCAACTCTCCCTTTGGGGCTTCGACTCTCACATAAAGTTCTTGTTTCGACAATTCAAAAGTAGGAGAAGGTTTTTTACTAATGAATCGATATTCAAAATCATTCCATTCGGGATCCCTTACTCTATCAAAGCATCGGATTTCTAAATTCTCATAGGGCCCTCCCGGAATTCCTTCCAGAGCCTGTTGAATAATTTTTATAGATTCTGTCATTTCACTGATTCGTACTAAATAACGAGCTAATGAATCTCCTTCTTTTTGCCATTGGACTTCCCAATCAAATTCGTCGTAACACTCATAATGATCAACTTTACGAAGATCCCATTGTATTCCGGAAGCTCGTAACATTGGTCCTGATAAACCCCAATTTATTGCTTCCTCCCCACCAATAATGCCTACTCCCTCAACTCGTTCTAAAAAAATAGGATTCCGTGTAATAAGTTTTTGATATTCAGCAACCCCTGTTAAAAAATAATCGCAGAAATCCAAACATTTATCTATCCAACCATGAGGTAGATCAGCAGCTACTCCTCCGATACGAAAATAATTATGCATCATTCTCATACCGGTGGCAGCTTCGAATAGATCATATACTAATTCTCTTTCTCTGAAAATATAGAAGAAAGGGGTTTGTGCACCAATATCTGCCATAAAAGGACCAAGCCATAACAAATGAGAAGCTATACGACTCAACTCCAACATAATTACTCTGATATAGCTGGCTCTTTTAGGTACTTGAATATTTGCTAACTGCTCTGGTGCATTTACGGTTATTGCTTCTGTGAACATAGTAGCTAAATAATCCCAACGTGTTACATAAGGAAGATATTGTATAATTGTTCGGTTTTCCGCAATTTTTTCCATTCCTCTGTGTAAATAACCCAATATTGGTTCACAGTCAATAACATCTTCACCGTCTAGAGTAATGATGAGTCGAAGAACACCATGCATTGATGGGTGGTGAGGACCCATATTTACTATCATGAGGTCTTTTCTTGTAGCTGGTACATTCATAGGTTTTTCCCCGATTCATTCTTCCGTGAATTGCTGAAAACAAAAAGAAATTCATTCAAATTCAATATCTAATAAATCAAATAATTAATAATTAAAGCTCTGCAAATTAATGAGTTTTTGGCTCTCGAATATCCAAGTGACTAATTAATTCTTTATAACGTACTCTATTTTTCTTTGACAAATAAGCCAGTAGCCGTTGACGTTTTCCCAGAATTTTCCGTAGACCTCTCTGAGATAAATAGTCTTTTCTGTGTAATTCCAAATGTGAAGTCAGTCTTCGTATCTTATTGGTGAAACTGAATACTTGAAATTCAACAGACCCCCTGTTTTCTTCTTGCGAAATAACCGAGATGAATGCATTTTTTATCATAAAACAAAAAATTTTCCCCCTCTTTTTTAAAGATATGAATTTTACCGATCAGTAATAAAAATCCCCGTCATTTTGATCTGGTATACCGAATTTCGTTATGGACTACTAATTTTATCAAATAAAATTAATCAACGATTAATTCAACTTTCAATTTGATTCGTATAGGGATACAAAAGGATGGCACTCGGAAAAGATAATAATTTAGTAGACCTAAAATAATAAGATTCTCTTGATTCATTTATAGATCTAATTGATACGCCATTGAATTAGTATCATGTATCAGAATGGAATGTAAGACAACGCATGTGTGCATCTGTTTGCTTTCATATACCAGATATGGTACAGGATATATATAGGAAAAATGAACTATCACCGAATTTTTAATTGTGGATACATATGTATCCTTACCGTACTGAAACGACTGCCATTATTGGTATCAAACCAATAGCGATTCATACAAGCTAAATCTTCTAATCGATAATTGGGCCAAAGAAAGAACTTTAATTTAATTAATTTATTTTGATCTCTATCAAGATGTTTGCTTTCATCCAAAAATTGACCACAGCTTTTTATGTTGTTCACATTGCAAAATACTGGATTTCTATCTATATCATTCCTATTCATTGAATTGAAACAAATTAGAATTCTCAATTCTCTACGATGTCTAGTCGATAAAATATTTTCAGGAACAAGAAGCAAATCATAATGATTTTTGTCGCTACTGCCAGTTATCCTTTGATGTCTTGCAATGGATTTATCAAAATGATTCTTATCAACATATCCTTTTTCTCGGCATCTTTGATTAGTTTGGTGCTTACTCTTATGAACCAATGAAATACTTATGGTTTGATACATAATAAATTGTCCATCATTTTTTATAAACAGACGAACTGGTTCGATAATTAATATTCCCCTTTTCATCAATTCTGTAAGAGTTAAATCCTTATGGATCAGCATTATACCCAAACTCATTTCTCCCCTTTGAATAGAGGATATAGCAATTTCTGATGGATTTATCAGTCTAAGCAGGAGACAGTATACTTTGATATTATTGAGTATTCTTTCATTTAAAGAACCCTCCCATCTCAATTGAAAACGCAAATGCCTTTTTAGGAAAAAATCGAGTTCTGCTTCCATATTGCTTTTGTATTTCTTTTTCTTTATACGTTTTTTTATGTCTGATCCTACATAATCTTCTTCAACACCCTTTTCTTGGTTTGAGATAACGGCTCCAATATCCCCTTGGATTGTGGGTTCTTTTTCTTCTTGATTTTGATTCTCTAATTCAAGAGATTTTTTTTCGTTCGATGGTATAAAAAGATCCCCTTTTTGTTTTTGCTTTCCGTTGATGTTTTTATTTTCACTAACATTTTCAGTTTCAGTAAAATTTAAAAGAAGTAATTTGATCGGTATGACCCACGGTTTTATTTTATATGCATTATAAAGTAACACAAATTCTGAGAAGAACCAAAATTCCAGATTCGATATGGGACGACTTAGTATTTCTTCATTCATTCCCATCCAATCAAATCTTTTTTTATTGGATGATTTTATTTCTTGATCTTGATGAATTGTGAGATAAAAAAGGTCTTTCTTATCAATTTTTTCAATTATTTGATAATTCCTAGTTTTTTTACTATTGGTACCAGTATCGATATCGATCCAGGACTCAATATCGACTTTCTTTCTAAGACAAAAATTTAGAATTCTAGAATAAAAATATTTTCTATCCGGACTTTTCTCCATATCCATAATATCAGCTTCTCCTAGAGAATTTTTAATAAGGATACCTACCATCATATCAAATAATTTGTGTTTACGTGTGTTATAATTATAAGAAATCTTTTGGTTATTATTTACTTGTAATGGCAATCCATAAATATATGAGTTCTTATTATCTTCATAATTAACCGATTTATATGATAAAAGATTATATCTATAGTGTTTTTTAAAATTCTCTGTTTTATTTTGTAATGAGTCTACTTCATAATTATTTTCTTTTTCGTAATGAATTAACTGGTCTTTTTCATATGAATCCCATTTTTTTAAATCTTTATTTTGAGCCATACAACGTTGATTAACTCTGTTTCGCCATTTTTGCGGTACTAATCTAGACCATCTAATCCGAGATAAATCGTATTGATAATGACCCCTTAACCAGTTTTTCCATTGATTCATTCCATAATTCCGAAGTTTCTTATGTCTTAATTCGGAATGTCCTTGTGCTCCAAAATAATCCTTTATTTCATTCTTAAGAAAAAGAGATGTTCCGTGATATTGAATGACAGATCTTAACTTATACAAGTTAATAACTTGGGTTTGTGATAATTTGTAAAATACATATGCTTGTGACAAGGAGGATAAATCAAAAAAAATCTGTGAATTCTTATTAATATTACTAATATTAGAAATATTAGAAAGTGACTTTATAAAGTGAATTGTATTTTGATTTGTTTTATCAATTCTTTCTTGATTTGCTTCATTATTGTAAATGTATTTATCAATCGTTTTTTTTGTTGATTCAAGAAAAAGTTGTGCATTGATCTGGGGAATATTAATGATACATAGAAGGATATCTATGTATATTCTTTCAATGAAAAATTTTATAAAATAATGCGATTTACGGATTAATCGAGTATTTCTTCTTTTTAATATCTGCCAAAATTTTTGGGGGGATTCTAGTCTTTTAGACTTATGACTTTTTTTGTTAGGACTAATATTTATCTCTGGAGTTAGAAATTCCTTTTTCTTGTCTTTTGTAATTTTTTCTATTTGATTTCGGATTGTGCTTGTTCTATCAGTCAGATCTTTCGTTTTTTTTTCTATCAGTGAATAGTTTGTCCAATCCATAGATCGAAATTGAATAGACGATTCATGAATAATCCGATTACTATTACTGATTATAAAATCTTTTTCTTTTTTAGTTTCACTCGATTCATATACTTCTCTCAATCCAAATAATTGAATTGGATTTATTTTTGAGAGTATTCTTTTTATAAATAGAACACTTTTGATAACCCATTCTTTTATTTCTTTTGCGACCGTTAGAAAAAATTTTGTTTTTTCTTTTAAAACTCTTAGAACTCCAAAACAATTCTTTTTCAATTTTCTAATTTTTTTTCCGAGTTCTTTAAAAATGGGTTCAAAAAAGGAAGGTTTTTTTCGGGGAGAACCAAAAGGCAGTTCAGCTTCCATTCCCCAAACTGTTAAAAAACAAAAATCATCTTTTTGCCTTTTCTTTGTCATTGGATCTCTATGAGGGGATTGTAGTTTAGACCTG